ATCTTATATAAAAATAAAAAAGAAAACCAAGGGAGGAAGCCGTAATGAACTTTACCAATTACCCATTAGACCGCGAAGTATTCCGTTTTTTTTTGAATAGGAAACTTCATTCTTTCGTTGCCCGACTTGCCCTTAGGTATCTTTTAACCTGGGGTCGTGAAACAAATTCTTTGAGTCACCGAATCGCACTTACGTATCTGTTAAACAAAGGGTTGAAAACAAATTCCTTGTTTGACAGGCTGGCACTTACGTATCTGTTAAACAAAGGGTTGAAAACAAATTCCTTGTTTGACAGACTTGCACGTGCCTATCTTGTTAACAGGGGTCTTGAAACAACTTCCTTGTTTGACACAATTTCACGTGCATTTATGCATCTTTTGATGAGAGGTCCTCAAACACGGAATTTTTTTGATAAAATGGCTCTTATGTATCTTGTGAATAGGTGTGACGAAGCTGTTCGGCTGTCCGTGAGTGGTTTTGCAGACGTCTTCGACCTTGCCCAAGTAGAAGGCAGCAACTTAATCGATCGAAATTTACAAAGAATTTCAAAAACTCCGATGGCTTGGCAAACGGCAAAAATTGCCGTTGCCTGCCGATCGATCGAGGCTTTCCACCAAGAAAACACGGACGAGTTCGGATATACTGCGAAGCTTGGATATTGGACGGGTGCTCTTGAACGTTTACGACAACTCGAAAAATAGGAAAATTCAGAGTCCGATTAAGAACACGGACTTGCAGAACTCTTATTATTATTTAATCGATATTTTAGTATAATAGAATATCGATTAAATAATAATAAGAGGTACAATATAGTAAATTGAGGTACACATTCTATGACAATTCTTAACTTTCCCTCTGTTTTGGTACCTTTAGTAGGCCTAGTATTTCCGGCAATCACAATGGCGTCTTTATTTCTTTATGTTCAAAAAAACAAGATTGTTTAGAACCGATGAGATAAAATCTCATTCGTTTGGTTTTAGACTTCTATAATAACGCCGGTATTAGTGAAAGATGGTATAAGTAGCTTTCGTCGAAAAACTCTTATATCTGCAGAACCATGATATATGGGTAAATGGAGTATGTGGATATCTTTAGTGGGGTCGTACGAAGGATATGTTATTAGTAAGGATATGTTATTAGTTTAGATCTAATCAATTTAATGAATTACTCTTAAAAGTTCCTATCAAACTCGTGCTAGTTGATGAGAGTTACTTCGGAAACAGAAAGACTAAAGTCAAATTCATTTGGGATATTCTCTCAATTCCAAGAAACTGAAACCGGATCAAGTATGAGTTGTCGATCAGAACATATATGGATAGAACCTATAACGGGATCTCGAAAAACAAGTAATTTCTGCTGGACTGTTATCCTTTTTTTAGGTTCATTAGGATTCTTGTTGGTTGGAACTTCCAGTTATCTTGGTAGAACTTGGATATCTTTATTTCCGTTTCAGCAAATTGTTTTTTTTCCACAAGGGATTGTGATGTCTTTCTATGGGATCGCAGGTCTTTTTATTAGCTCCTATTTGTGGTGCACAATTTCTTGGAATGTAGGTAGTGGTTATGATCGATTCGATCGAAAAGAAGGAATCGTGTGTATCTTTCGTTGGGGATTTCCCGGGAAAAATCGGCGTATCTTTCTCCGATTCCTTATAAAAGATATTCAGTCCGTCCGAATAGAAGTTAAAGAGGGTCTTTATGTTCGTCGTGTCCTTTATATGGATATCCGAGGACAGGGAGCCCTTCCATTGACTCGTACTGATGAGAATTTGACTGCGTGGGAAATTGAACAAAAAGCTGCGAAATTGGCCTATTTCTTGCGTGTACCCATTGAAGTCTTTTGAGAACTGTGAGAAAATTTCTCAGCAGGAGGGGAAAAACTCGCGAATCCTCTGTTTCTATCACGAATTTCTATAACATAACTAGACTGAGGTTTATTCTGAACATGGATTTGAGCTAAAGTAGGCGTATAAGGGAGAAGTAGAAAACAAAACGCTTTTTGTTTTGGGGTCTTTTATAGGTATGTAAATCTACACAATTCAATTCAATAATAACAAGAAGTAACAAATTGAAATAATAGATTTCTCGCATACTCAACCCTTTAGAAAAAAACTTTCTCAGTTTCTATTTTAAGTCCAATATCTATAAATCAAAATAGAAAAATCCAGACTTGGTGAAATTGAAACTTTAGATTCAGATCGATCATATGTAAAGTTTTTTTCAATCGACACGCCTTAATTTCTCTGTTTTTGTGCTCCTTACTGTCCAAACAATTGGATTCCTTATAACGATTAAGAATAACTAGCCAATTCCTGCTTTGGTTTGCTACTCATTTTTGATCATCACAAGATTCTTCAGAAACTTCCCTCAATTATTAGCTCCCTGACGCCTGAGAGTCAGTGAAATTTTTCAAAATATTCGAATTTTTCTAGAATAATAGAAAGGGAGTTCTTTTGTCTCAAAAGATGAATCATATTCATTCCTTAAAGTTGTTCTTTCAGGTACGCCTCGAAGGGAGATACTTTTACCCAATTGAGTTGATATATCGAAAAAGAAAATTTTTTGGATTCTTTATTCATTCGAATTCAAAGTAGCTTCTTAAGTCAATTTCTGTACTCTTTCTCGATTCAAGAACTAAGGCCTAACGCACAAAGAAAAAGATTGAAAAAGATTGAATAGATTCCAAGGTTCGATACCTTGGAATAGAACTCGTGTGTAAGCGAAATATTAGAGGGCTTCGAGTCGACGACTGAAGGGGTTCATTAACAATTCATAAATGAAAAAATGGCAAAAACGAAAGCATTCACTCCTCTTTTATATCTTGCATCTATCGTCTTTTTGCCCCGGTCTATTTGTCTCTTATTTAATAAAAGTCTAGAATCTTGGGTTACTAATTGGTGGAATACTGCGCCATCCGAAACTTTTTTGAACGAGATTGAAGAAAAGAGTATTCTCAAAAAATTCATAGAATTAGACGAACTGCTCCTCTTGGACGAAATGATCAAGGAATACGCGGAAACACCTCTCCAAAACCTTCGTCTAGGAATCCAGAACGAAACAATCCAATTAATCAAGATGCACAACGAGGATCGTATTCATACGATTTTGTACTTATCGACAAATTTAATCTCTTTCCTTATTCTAAGTGGTTATTCTATTTTGGGTAATAAAGAACTTGGGATTCTTAACTCGTGGACTCAGGAATTCCTATATAACTTAAGTGACACACCAAAAGCGCTTTCTATTCTTTTATTAGCCGATTTATGTCTCGGATTTCATTCGACCCGTGGTTGGGAACTACTAATTAGCTCTGTCTACAAAGATTTTGGATTTGTTCATAATGATCAAATTATATCTTGTCTTGTTTGTATTCTTCCAGTCATTCTCGATAGCATTTTTAAATATTGGGTTTTCTATTATTTAAATCGTCTATCTCCGTCACTTGTAGTGATTTATCATTCAATAAGTGAAAAATGATCTATGAATATGAAATTCATCGAAGTCGAATGTTTTTTACTTTGTAGTTGTACATAAGGAAAGCATTGCAAATCGTCCTTACTTTTTCCATTTCGATGAACCCGGGGGATTGATCCTATATTTTATTCCCATAACAATATTCCAGTCAATAGCAGAATCGTGGATAGGAAACTCGATTAGTAACCTACTCAATTTATTGTAGAAATTTTCCGTATCAATGATTGGACCATGCAAACTAGAAATACTTTTTCTTGGCTAAAGGAACGGATTACTCGATCCATTTCCGTATCCCTCATGCTATATATGCTAACTCGGACATCTATTTCAAGTGCCTATCCCATTTTTGCCCAGCAGGGTTATGAAAATCCGCGCGAAGCGACCGGGCGTATTGTATGCGCCAATTGTCATTTAGCTAATAAGCCTGTGGATATTGAGGTTCCACAAGCGGTACTTCCCGATACTGTATTTGAGGCAGTTGTTCGAATTCCTTATGATATGCAACTGAAACAAGTTCTTGCTAATGGTAAAAAGGGCACTTTGAATGTCGGGGCTGTTCTTATTTTACCGGAGGGGTTTGAATTAGCCCCTCCCAATCGTATTTCCCCCGAGATGAAAGAAAAGGTAGGCAATCTGTCTTTTCAGAGCTATCGCCCCAATAAAAAAAATATTCTTGTCATAGGCCCTGTTTCCGGTCAGAACTATAGTGAAATCACCTTTCCTATTCTTTCTCCAGACCCCGCTACTAAGAAAGAGAGTCACTTCTTAAAATATCCTATATATGTCGGCGGAAACAGGGGAAGAGGTCAGATTTATCCCGACGGGAGCAAGAGTAACAATACAGTTTATAATGCTACAGCAGCCGGTATAGTAAGTAAAATCATACGAAAAGAAAAGGGGGGATACGAAGTATCCATAACGGATGCATCGGATGGACGTCTAGTGGTTGATATTATCCCCCCAGGGCCGGAACTTCTCGTTTCAGAAGGCGAATCTATCAAATTGGATCAACCGTTGACGAGTAACCCTAATGTGGGCGGATTTGGTCAAGGAGATGCAGAAATTGTACTTCAAGATCTATTCCGTGTCCGAGGCCTGTTGCTCTTCTTCGCCGCTGTTATTTTGGCACAAATTTTTTTGGTTCTTAAAAAGAAGCAGTTCGAGAAGGTTCAATTGTCCGAAATGAATTTCTAGACTCGCTAATTTTTCAACATCAAGTTAGTAAAAAGACTCAAACTCATTTTATCCCTTAGCGCTGAAAAAAATGAAATGCTAAAAAGACCGTAGCTTGTTTATCCTTTTTCTATGAGATGACAGGAAGTCCTTCTACCGCATTCCTAATCCTAGTATGTAGATTGTGAAGAAGACTGGCGGTGCGACTATCTTACTATTCGAAGATTTAAATGTCCGAAAATGCATCAATATCAAGAGTTTTTGATGGCTAGATACTAGACATAAGTAAGCGAGAAATTGCAGGGAAAATGAGGGGAACAAATAATTCTAGGAGAGGTTCTTCGTCTTTCTAGT